CAAACATTCTAATTGGGTGGATATCCGCGTATTGTTTTTTAGTCATTCATTGAATGATAAATCACTACAAGTGACGGAGATACGCTATTTAAATAATGAAAGATCCAATATTTCAAAATTGTATCTAGAATGACTGGAAAAGTGGAAACAAGAACCGCTAGAATTTGATCGTTATGATCAAATCCAAAATCTTTGTAGACAGAGCCAATCATGAGTTCCCATCCATGGGGCGAGTGGAATCCGATACATAAATCGGTTAATAAAATAATAGAAAAGGCTTTGATTGTGTCGCTTAAGTTATAGAGGAATTCCTGAACCCAAAAATTTAGAATGACAAGTTCTTCATTACCCAGAATCGAATAGCCGCTTAGAATAGTGAAACACATTATATTTGTTGTGAAGTGTAATAGGCTATGGATATGATTCTCATTATGCATTTTGACCAATTGGATCATTTCTTTGTGGATTCCTATACGAAGCTTTTGTATATATGTTTGCGGATACTCCTTTATCATTTCGTCCAAAAGGAATAGTTCCTCTAATTCTATGAATTTTTCTAGAACATTCTTTTCTTGAATATTATTCAAGAAAGTTTCGGATTGTTTCGTATTCCACCAATTTGTAACCCAAGATTCCAGACTTTTATGAACTAAGAGATCGATCCACCAGGGCAAAAAAACTATAGATGCCAGATATGGGAAGTTAGTGAATGCTTTTTTTTTTGGCATTTTGAATCTCTGAATTGCTAATGAAACGACCCCATTCGTCAAATCTATCCAATCTGCTATTTCTATGAAATATCAGTTCGATAACAAGGTATCGAACCTATACCTAACTTATACCTAACTTAGGAATTTACCTCCCCCCTTTTTTTATGTTTGTCCTTGCATATAGAAATAGGATAAGGTTCCGCGTCGAAGTGGAATGAAGAAAAAAAAAGATTGTTTCCTGATATGTCAATTGGTCAAATTCGAAGCAATTGCATCCTTTCGATCAATGCGCGAAAAAACCACTTCAAGTCATGAATACTATTCGGACTTCGAGACAAAAGAAAACCCTTAGCTTGGATCCATTATTTCGAAAAGTTTTGCCAGCTATGCTTAGTCTGGAATAGTTGAGGGAAATTTATAAAAACTATGGATGTGATGATGAAATCAAAAACGAGTGGTAAAACCAGAGAAAAATGCTAGTTCTAAATGATCCAATCATTTGAAAATCCAGGAGCAAAACAAAAGAAGGGAAAAGAAAGACCAAGTGACAAAAGAAAAGAGAGGTCATTGAATATGATCCATCCGTTCAGTATGGCAGCTATCAATCCAAAATATCGGAACCAAAACGATGAATTATGTATTCTGAAATGTTCTGATACATTTGATGAATCTAGACTTATTAGTAGTCGATGCGATTTGTTGTTTGTTACTAATTAGTACAAAACAATTGCGTTTATTTCCATACAGATAAAAAATCGTTTTGTTTTGGTGGACAAAAACCACTACTTTGTTTTCTGGTTGTTCCCTAGAATCCACACTTCCCTTTGCTCGAATGCGTGTTCTGAACAAGCTTCAGTGACAATAAATAAAATAGAAAAAAAAGAGGATTTCTGAGTGCCTTTTCCAATGCGGAGTTCCGTTCATTTCAAAATACTTCAATGGGTACACGCAAGAAATAGGCTAATTCCGCAGCTTTTTGCTCCATTTCTCTTGGAGTCAAATTCTCCTCACTCTGAGTCAAAGGAACGGCACCTTGTCCTCGAATTTCCATATAAAGGACACGACGAGGAAAAAGACCCTCTTTAACCTCGATTCGAATCGACTGGACATCTCTCATAAGGAATCGAAAGAGGATACGACGATTTTTTCCAGGAAATCCCCAACGAAAAATAGACACTATTCCTTCTTTTCTATCAAATCGATCATAACCACTCCCTACATTCCACGAAATTGTGCACGACAAATAGGTGCTAATGAAAAGACCCGCGATTCCATAGAACGACATCACAAGCCCTTGTGGAAAAAAAAAGATTTGTGGAGATGGAAAGAAGGATATCAGATTTCGACCAAGATAACTAGAAGTTCCAACCAATAAGAATCCTAATGACCCTAAAAGAAGGATACAGGCCCAGCAGAAATTACTTGTTTTTCGAGACCCCGCTATAAGTTTTATCCATATACGTTCTGATCGCCAGTTCATACTAGATCCAGTTTCTTTTTATTGGAATTGAGAGAATAACCAAAATGAATTTTTACTTTCCTTTTTTGTTCCCAAAGTAACTCTCATCAACTAGTACGATTATTATTATGTGAATCTTTAGGAGTCATTCATCCAATTGATTCGATAAAAAAGCATCTGCTTCATCGGATCTCACTATGTCTATTTAGATTTCTACGTCCCTATAGATACCTTGCATTTTGGTTTTAGACATCTGCGGATCGATTTGAAATGGAAACTCGCTCTACTAAAAATGAAATGAATGCTTTTATCCACAAATCACGGTTCTACACACATAAGAAAGAGCAGAGCTCTTAGGTATGTGTTCGTAAGAAGCCGTATCTTTTACCATATTCCACAAATCGATAGTAGGATCAAGTGAAGGTCTTGAAAGAAATCGATGTTCCATCGCATCGGATCTAGAGAATCTTGTTTTTTTGAAGATGAAGAGAGAAAGAAGCCATTGCCATTGCCGGAACTACTAGGCCCACTAAAGGCACAAAAAGAGAGGGTAAGTTGAAAGTTGTCATAGAATAAATAAATAAATACCCGGAGTTCCTATTTTTACCTGTTAGAAAGATAGCTTAGGAGAAGTCTATTCATTATCTATTATAAGTAGATAATTAAGTATAAGTAGATAATGAAGTGCTAGAAAAGTGGACCGAGTCCCCTTCCAAGAGTGACTTTAGCCCGTCCATAAAGCCTTACTCGTGGCCCGATTCTTCTTCTCCGGCCAAGATCCTCAAACTTTCAGAATCGGAAGAAGCGGGAGATTGATTGCTCCTGAGAGCACTATTTCTTGAGGAACTTGCCCGTAACCTACGTAACCTACCTAATAGTAATACTAGTAATACGCCGCGCATGCTTTGCACGCCGAGCAGCGGAAGCGCGGGCTTTTGCTATTGTTCTTGCTTTAACCTCTCGATGATCCCTTTCTAAGTCTTCAATTTCGTCTTGGGATAAGAGGGACTCCTCCAAATTTTGGGTTTTCCGGTAATTTTGCTCCTTGGTTAAAGCTTGGAGGACTTGGGAAATTTCGTCCTTGCTCGAGCCCCGTTTTACGTGCTCCTCGAGTTCGCACTCGAGTTCAGCGCTCCGAATAAGACTTTCTTCCCATTTTTTCGCCAAAAGTTCTTTTTGCTGCTGACAATCCAGCACCGCTACGAGAAAGCCTTCCTCCTCAGAAGTATCCTCAAGTCTAGTCTCGGGAGTAGGTCCCTCCGCCAAGGAAATCGAGTTGCCTTCGGATGGATTATCCGTCGGCCTTTCCAATGTACTGGAAGATCCTGGCGGGCTCGTAGGATTCACCGGTGGGCGTCGGACGAAGACTCCCCAAAGGGACAGCCCGACCCAAGCGACCCCCGGGATCCCCACCGCTGTCACTCCAGTAATCAGTATAAAGTTCCACAAAAATGATAGCCAACCTTTCCCAGGTTTTTTTTGATTCATTGCAAAAAGGACCTCCCACCCTCATAAAAATCTTTCTGTACAAAATCTCACAAAAAAAAGACAAAAGAGAAGAGCTCTTATGTATGTAGCCATATCTTTTAGCCTATTCCACAAGCTAAAGTCACACAAGCCCAATTATTCATTATTATCGGAACCTTGAGCAATCCTTCATCCAATTGATTAGATAAGATCTAAAAAAAAGCATCTGCTTCATCGGATCTCACTATCCATAGTTCCATACATAGAGATACCGTGTGTTTCGGTTTCAGACATCTGCGGATCGATTTGAAATGGAAACTCGCTCTACTGAAAATGAAATGAATGCATTGATCCGCTTAGTTTCAACGAGTTGCATCCTACTTCCCGCATAAACCCCCGGATCATCCTCGCGGGTCTCCTCACTATCCGTGAGAAAACCCTAGCCTGCGCCATTCCCATCGCCCATTGGCGTTTCCATCCTGCTTTCCAATCTCTCAATCCAATCGCTCAATGGGACGATCTTCGATAAGAGCATCGGCATGGGTTGCCCAGCTCACGTCTACACGCTTTGGCTGCTGCTGCTTGTGCCCGAAGTACTCGTTCTTTGCCGCCTCTTCCAAGGCCGCAATTTCCTCGCTTAACGTAGCAATATGTTGGAACTGAGTGGCATTGAAAGAAAAAACCTCCTCCAGGAACTTAGGAAACCGGGGGTCATCTTGAATTATGCGTTGGCGGCTTAATCCGAGCCCCCTTACCGCACTGGAATACTCGGCGAAGCGCGAAATTCTGACAGAGTTGTCCCGTATAAGTTTTCTTTTCTCTATAATGAGGTATTTTTTCGATTCCCACTCTCTTATTTTCATCGAAATCTCAGTAGAATCTTCGATTGGATTCTCGCCCTTTTTTGTGATCGATGGGTCCATCAAGAATCGGTCCGGATCGATGTCAATCGAATAAGGGTTCTCAGGATCCCTCGTGAATGTCCTCGTGAATGTCAAGCAAAAGCTACATTTGGAAGATTTCGGAGGAATTCGCGGTGAATTTCCGAAGAATTTCAAAAAAAAATAGGCTCAGAAAAATGATCCCCGTAATCAACAACGATTTCAAAAAAAAAATGAGAAATCGGCTTCTTTTTCGGATTTCTCATGAAAATTTCCCTCCAAAGTCTTAGTTTTGTATTCATTTATGAATATAGTTAAAATATCCGATTTATAGCAGCATGCCAACCCCACGAGACTCTTTTCTATTCTTTAGAAAGAATCTGAGGCAGGGTGAACCCGAAAAAGGCTTTTTCTTTCTATTTTTATAAAGAACGAAAGAACATGATATGTCTATACCATATCGAGATAGATCTGAAGTAAGTATAAATAGGATTCCACTCGATTAATGAATCGTGAAGCAAGACATGACCTATAGCAAAAAAATTGGGTAGTTCGACCCAAATTTAGAGGTATTTCGGGGAAGCCGTTACGGATCAATTCACAATTCTAATTCGAATTGACTAATCCGATCTATTTTCTGCCTGCGTAGGAGTGCATCTCTGTTTCTGTTTCACCAATATGATATATTCTGGGCATTTTTCATAATTTCAAGTGGTATTCCTATTTTGGCATTTCAAATTTCCGGGGTTTTGGCCCCAACTCGCGAAGGGCCGGAGAAGCTTTCTAGCTAAGAATCGGGGATAGAACCCATGGGCGATGCTTGGTTACAATTCCGAATCCGTTACTCTATGTTTGCTCTAGTTTTTGTTGTTTTTGATGTTGCAACGGTTTTTCTTTCTCCATGGGCAATGAGTTTCGATGGGTTGGGTCTATCTGTAGTTATAGAAGCTTTCATTTTCTTTCGTGCTTCTCCCAATTGTTGATTCAGTTTATGCATGGTGAAAGGGAGCATTGGAATGGTCTTAGCTCCTGAATATTCAGACACTAAAAAGAAAAAAGAAGAAAAAAAAGACATTGAGACCATTTTGAATTCCATTGAGGTTCCGGTCCTTGATCGAACCAACCAAAATGCAATTATTTCAACTACATCAAATGAGCTTTCGAATGGGTCAAGACTCTCTAGTTTATGGCCGCTGTTCTATGGTACCAGTTCCTGCTTCATTGAATTTGCTTCATTATTCATTACTAGGCTCGCGATTCGACTTTGATCGTCAGAGCCTGGTACCAAGATCGAGTCCTAGGCAAGTGGACCTCATTTTAACAGCCGGCACAGTCACAATGAAAACGGCCCCTTCTTTAGTGAGATTCTAGGAACAAATGCCTGAACCAAAGTATGTCATTGCTATGGGAGCCTGCACTATTACAGGAGGGATGTTCAGTACGGATTCTTAGAGTACTGTTCGGGGAGTCAATAAGTTCATTCCTGTGGATGTTTATTTGCCGGGTTGCCCGCCTAAACCAGAGGCAGTTATAGGTGCTATACCAAAACTTCGTAAGAAAGTCTCTCAAGAAATCTATGAAGATAGAATAGGGTCTCAACAGGAAAATCGATGTTTTACTACGAATCACAAGTTTCGTGTTGAACGCAGTACTCATACTGGAAATTTGGATCAAGGATTCCTCTATCAATCCTCATCTACTTCAGAGATCCTTTCTGAAACATTTTTCAAATACAAAAGTTCAGTATCTTCCCAAGAATGAGTGAATTCGGCAGGATGCTTTTCTCTTGTACAGAATAACAAACGGCGGGTCAAGTCCATTTTTCAAAATTTCATCGTAAATGCGAAATCCTTATTCAAATGAAAATCCGGGAGAGATTAAAAAAAAAGATGCAGGGTCGTTTGTCCGCCTGGCTAGTCAAGCATGAACTAGTTCATAGATCTTTGGGCTTCGATTATCAAGGAATCGAAACTTTACAATACCAATACAAATAAATAAAACCCGAGGATTGGCACTCCATTGCTGTCATTTCATTTTCATATGGATCTAGTTACAATTATCTACGCTCCCAGTGTGCCTATAGCTAGTGGGTATCATCTTACGAGAATACAGTATGGTCTGGCTGGATCAAGTAGAAGAGGTATGCATAAAAGTATTTGTCCCAAGGAAACATCCTAGAATTCCGTCGGTTTTCTGGATTTGGAAAAGTTCGGATTTTCAAGAACGGGAATCCTATGATATGTTGGGAATCTCTTAGGAGAATCATCCACACCTGAAACGTATTTTGATGCCTGAAAGCTGGATAGGATGGCCCTTACGGAAGGATTCTATTGCGCCTAATTTCTAGAAATACAAGACTTGAATCTGAATCTTCACTTCTATGCCTACAGACATTCAAGGAATCTTTTTCGATTCTAGATCAAAGAGATTCATTGGATTCTCATGCGTATTATAGATGGGCTCAATCTAAAATACTAAAATAGGGCTTCATTACAATTTTCCAATTTGGAAGATCTTTCTTTCGGGGAAGCCGGGCTACTAAAATGAACAAAAAAAGAGTTCTGCACCACGAACTTTGTACCGCGCACAGCACTTAGATGAGCTCTCAAAAGTCACGTAGGAGCGAGTGGCAAAAGGGAATGGGAAAGAAAAAAAGAAAGAAAGGAAAGGGGTTGCTGAGATTCTATTTGGACTATAGCTGAAATGCATCTTGCCTATTCCCACCTATCCACTCCTTAAGATTAAGATCGAACTGTTGGGTTTTTAAACAACTAACTTGACTTTTTGGATAGGAAGGATTTTTCTTTTTTGTTTGAATGAGAAGAGGCATCATAGAAACAAAGAAAAAAGAAGCCGAAACAGCATCGAATTCTTTTCTTATCTACAAAAAGAAAGGGAGCTATATCTCTAGACACCTAGATGGAGAAGTCTAGGTCGTGGTCTAGACAATATGTTTGATGATCCATATCGAATTTGGATGAGTATCGATTAGTATAGTAACTACATGCCAGGAACCAGATTTGAACTGGTGACACGAGGATTTTCAGTCCTCTGCTCTACCAGCTGAGCTATCCCGACCCTTCCCGACATATCATACCCATCCTACTAGATGGATTAGGTCTCTATCAATTCAAATGAAAGAGAATCAAAAAGCATTACAAATTACAAAGTCTTACCCCAGGAATTTCTGAGATCTTCAACAAGAATACTTTGTCAGTTTCATTGAATTAAGAATCAGGATATGTACTGTGAATGATTCAAACGGGGGTTACTTACTCAGAGATGTTCTTTTGTACATCTATCGTACATCTCACGGACTTGTGATAACAGAGGAGCATTTCTGCTCCGATCCAGTTGGCAAACTTTAGAGTGAATCAGAAACAATGGAACCGCGGATGAAAAATCCGATCGATTTTCGGGGGATGGGCTTTTTTTTTTTGAGTGTGATTGGGGATAGAGGGACTTGAACCCTCACGATTTCTAAAGTCGACGGATTTTCCTCTTACTATAAATTTCATTGTTGTCATTGCTATTGACATGTAGAATGGGACTCTATCTTTATTCTCGTCCAATTAATCAGTTCGTTAAAAGATCTATCAGACTATGGAATGAATGATTTGATCACTGAATTAGTGGGGATCGATTCACAATAATGCTTCCATTTTTCATAGAAAAAAAGAAGGATTCGGGGAAGAATTAATAGGAATCATTTGATTATTTCAGTATACGTCTGTATCTAGGTTCATCCTTCATCCCTTTCTTGGAATAATTGATTCCTCTATCACCGAAGTCTACCCCATTCGTTAGAACAGCTTCCGTTGAGTCTCTGCACCTATCCTTTTTGGATTCTTGTTTTCGGAACCCCCCCCCTTTTTTTTTTCTGAAAACAGGATTTGGCTCAGGATTGCCCATTTTTGATTCCAGGGTTTCTCTGAATTTGAAAGTTTTCACTTAGTAGGTTTCCATACTAAGGCTCAATCCAATCAAGTCCGTAGCGTCTACCAATTTCGCCATATCCCCTTTTTTGTTTGAAAACTAGGATCCCCTTCCCCCTCTTTCTTTTCTTTCTCATTTTTCTTTCATTTTTGCTTAGACCGTAACCTTTGAATTCAGTAGAATTCAGTAGATAGGATTCTATATCTAAAAAGTTTCTACGTTTACTCCTATTTGATTTCTTATGGATCTTATTGATCCTTAATCTATCGGAGAATGGGTCTTTGGTCCAATCAGAAATGATTTTAGCATTGATGAATCTGCAATTCAACATGGATGGATCTATACCACAAAATATATGCCTCTCTTCTTCTCATTATTAATGTGCTGTTTTTCCTACTTGAACGGTCGATTCTTTGTTGTCTTATCGCTCTGAATAAAACCAGAGGAAGGTCTCATTTTTTTTTCTGTTCTGTTTTTTTTTTCTGTTCTGTATTGTATCCTTAGTATATATATATATATCTTGATTCTTTAGAATCATATTCATATAAATAGAAAATAGAATCCTATAAACTAAAAACGAAAACTGAGAACTAGAATCAATGAGAAATCGAAAATCAAAAGAGAAATTCGATTGATTTTCGATTTGATTTCAATTGAAAAAGGATAAAAAATTCTATTTGGGATTTCTTGTTAGAGAATATTCATTCTGAATTCGATTTCTATTCTTTCTATATGCTAGAGGGTTTCTGAACAGCTAAGATCCTGGCAGTTTGCGGAATTCTTATGCATAATTTCTATTATGTGAGCCCGCTTAGCTCAGCGGTTAGAGCATCGCATTTGTAATGCGATGGTCATCGGTTCGATTCCGATAGCCGGCTTTCAAAAAGTAACGGATCTAGTTATGTCCTAAGAACTTCCAACTATGAATAAAGAATAAAAAAAAAAAAGCTTCGAGCAGTACAAATCAAGAAAAGTATTCTTAACTTGCTATATATATAACAAAGAGTCTAAATCTAAATATTGATACAATTCATCGCATTCTTCTTTACAGTACTCGAAAAGTATTCTTAACTTGCTATATATATAACAAAGAGTCTAAATCTAAATATTGATACAATTCATCGCATTCTTCTTTACAGTACTTCAGTAGATTTTTCTTCGTTTCTCATTTAGTTCAGTCTTAATTTAGACAATTGCATTTTCAATAAAAAAGGAGTCTTTATGTCTCGTTACCGAGGGCCTCGTCTCAAAAAAATAAACCGTCTGGGGGCTTTACCGGGACTAACCAGTAAAGTGCCTACTCGCCGCCCCGATCGTCAAAAGAAAAAAAAGAACAACAAAAAATCTCAACCTCAATCTCAATCTCAATATTGGAAGCGTCTAGAGGAAAAACAAAAATTGCGTTTTCATTATGGTCTGACAGAGCGACAATTACTTAAATACGTTCGTATCGCTGGCAAAACCAAAGGATCAACAGGTCAGGTTTTACTACAATTACTTGAAATGCGTTTGGATAACATAATTTTTCGACTGGGTATGGCTTCGACCATTCCTGGGGCCCGGCAATTAGTGAATCATAGACATATTTTAGTTAATGGTTGTCTAGTAGATATCCCAAGTTATCGCTGCAAACCCCGAGATATTATTACAACGAAGGATGAACAAAAAACCAGAGCTCTCATTCAAAATTCTCTTGCTTCATCCTCCCAGAAGAAAGTGCCAGAACATTTGACTCTTCACTCAGCCCAATATAAAGGATTAGTCAATCAAATAATAGCTCGTCGTCGGGTTGGTTTAAAAATCGAAGAGTTGCGAGTTGTAGAATATTATTCCCGTCAAACTTGAACCTAACTAAAAGAACAAAGCTTCGGAAATTTTGGACCCCTTTTCGACAAAACAAAATATCTTGACCTAAGTATTAGGGGGGTTCCCGGTTATGTATCATAGATCGGCAGGGATATTTTGATTCCTTGGCCACTCTTTCCAGTATTTTTCCCTACTACAAAACGACAAAAATAAGTCATCTAGAATCTAGAGCAAAGAAACATTCCCTTGCTGGAAGTATTTGATTTGATACATTGTGGTCAATAAGGTTCATGAATTCCGTGAAGGGACGGAGAGAGAGGGATTCGAACCCTCGGTAAACGAAAGCCTACATAGCAGTTCCAATGCTACGCCTTGGACCGCTCGGCCATCTCTCCTACAAAATCGGATGTTCTGATTATGGCCTAGAAACCCCAGAAATCGAGACCTATTAGAAAATAGAAAATAGATAGGAAATTGATTCCTACCCTTTCCTAGAAAAGGAACCATTTTTGCCCGGTTTCAAGCTCTCGTCCAAGATTCCTCTACTTTTAGAGGCCGGTTCCCCAAAGAAACCGAGGATTGCACTTTTGAGTTCGATTGTGAATTACTACCTTTTCCTAGAAAAGGAACTATTTTTTATCGGCTATGGCTTTTGTCCAAGCTTTCTCTACTTTGTAGAGGCCGATTCCCANNNACCTTTTCCTAGAAAAGGAACTATTTTTTATCGGCTATGGCTTTTGTCCAAGCTTTCTCTACTTTGTAGAGGCCGATTCCCACAAATTTAAAGGATTTTAGAATGAATAGGTCACTGAAAGTTTTGGTTCACGAACTAAAATCTTCGATTCGAGCGGTACTCTCTCTCCTTTTCACCAAAGCAAGAAAACTCTTGTTGGAGGTACAGAGCCAAAAGCTCAATCACGTCCAACAATTACAACGCCGGGTCTTCATCCAGTTTGGGAGGATTGCCACCCTGCTCATATTATTTATAATATGTGCAGTGAGCTCTTCCTCTTGGGGTCAAACTGGGGCTCCCTTAACCGTCCCTAGGACTCTGCCTTCAGAAGTCCGGTACTTCTATTCACAGAAAGTCCCCAAAGCGTTTGGGATAATTAGGCCCATCAATCAGCGGATGGGCCGTCCGATGGCAACTCAGACCTGGAAAAAGGACGTTCTCGTCCTTTTTGGGCTTACACCTTCCTCTTTATGCGAACCAAATAGTTCTCTTACCTCCGAGGAGATAGTACAACTGGACATCCGGGTGGGGTTGGGGGGCTTAGCCCCATTCACCCTCTCTACTCAAAGAGATTTCCTAAGAAGGTTTTGGTTTGGAGACCGAAAGTTCGCTAGGAAACCAAAGAGCCAAATCCAACAAGAGAGACAAATCCAACAAGAGAGACAAATCCAACAAGATTGGCAGGAAAAGTATGAGACTTTGTCTAACGCCTATGAGGCCCTCTTGCAAAATTCGAGCAGCAAGCTGTCAATGACAGAAAAGAAATTGGCTCGCGTAACGAAGCGCCTCGAAGATAAGGAGCGTGAATGCAGCGAATTGCTAAACAAAGAATCCGATTACGTGGACGGTATAGAAAGGGCAAACCGAGATTATGTTGAGCTTCAAAAGAAACTGGAAGCCACACAAGAAGACTTGGAATACTATTATCAATATTATGTTGAGCTTCAAAAGAAGCTGGAAGTAACCGACTATATTGAGTATCAACATTATATTGAGCTTCAAAAGAAGCATGAACAGTATGAAAAAACAATGAGGTCGAAGGAGACCCTTTACGTGAACGGTGTAGAAAGGGCAAACCGAGATTATGTTGAGCTTCAAAAGAAACTGGAAGCCACACAAGAAAAATTGGAATATTATAAGAAAAAAATAATCTCGATTTCGCAACAAGTTATCTCGATTCGAGAAAAACATTTCTCGATTACAGATAAAATAGTTACCTAAAGTTAGGTGGAGAAAATATAGAGGTATACAAAATGCATACCAACACTATGCTGAGCTCAAAGCTGGTAAGAACTTGGAGTACTATAAGGAGCTGGGCTACGGGCCCCCCCGACTCGGGGGGGGCCCATAAGAGGAAGAGAATAAACTAGTTACCTAAAGTGAAGACGCTAGGTTATTGGAGAAAAGAAAGATCCGTAGCTCGGGGGATAAAAAAACATGCATTTTTTTGAACGAGTCTTTTTTGTGGGATTTCGTACGGTCCAATTCCTTTGGTTGTGGGATTCTTTTCCTACGAAAGGGAATGAGAAGAATTAGGGAGTGGATTGTGACCTATGCCTAGATCCCGGATAAATGGAAATTTTATTGATAAGACCTCTTCAATTGTAGCCAATATCTTATTACGAATAATTCCGACAACTTCCGGAGAAAAAGAGGCATTCACCTATTACAGAGATGGTGCGATTTGATTCTTTATTATTTCTTTACAATTCTCATTCTTACGAGCGAGAATGGCACATGATTTGGGATAGAACGAAAAAAAAATGAATCTCTTTTTTAGATTATCTTAAAAGATACCCGAAAGAAACCTACGCTTCGTGAAGGTGAAGTTTGGAAATAGAACAATTCCTTCTATCGTGTATCCCCGAGTGATGCAGCCTCAGATGCTTCCATGTTCCATTTGAGTATTGAGCGAAAGGTTCCACCTATAGGTTCTTACAAGTCAATCCTACTCCACTAATCCCAATAGGCGGCATAGAGGAAGAAGCACTACACCTAGGAATCAACAACAAGAAAACTTTAGTTCGAACTTACCCCCTTTTCCTTATCGGGATCAGGACTAACAAACAAGAAAGAGTGGTTGGGCCAACAAACATCCATCTCGTTCGTACTTTGGATACCCGTAGAACCATCGAAGTCTGTTGAAGTGACTCATTCCTGGAAATAGGAGGCGTTGAGGACAAAGAAATTGTTGGAGTTACCTTTTCTATCTACCACCAATACGCTGGATGTTACGAAAAGACCTCTTGCAGGAAGGCTGGCTAGAAATTTCTTGTAAAAATACTAGCCCCTGCCAGTTCATAATGAGAATCTTGCAATATCTTTTTTTTTTTGATTCCATGGATTCTTATCATTCATTATGTACAGAAGGGAGGAGCCGTATGAGATTGAAATCTCACGTACGGTTCTGGAACGGGGATTATTTGACTAGAATGAACAACCGTAACGGATGTCAGCTCAATCCGAAGGAAATTATGCGGAAGCTTTACATAATTATTATGAAGCTACGCGACTTGAAATTGATCCCTATGATCGAAGTTATATACTCTATAACATAGGGCTTATCCACACAAGCAACGGGGAACATACGAAAGCTTTGGAATATTATTTCCGGGCACTCGAACGAAACCCATTCTTACCACAAGCTTTGAATAATATGGCCGTGATCTGTCATTACGTGCGACTATCTCCACTATAGAAAGAGGGAAAGAAAGATCCAATCCGCCAGTAACTATTAGAACGAAAAATAGGCTTTCTACATATTTATCGTACAAAGCAACGATTTTTATTAGCTGTAGCAAAGAAAGAGACTTCATCGAAGCCAAAATAGGAAGAAATAGATATGCCTAGAAGACTCGATTCTATGGATAAAAGCTCTAATTGATGGGGGAAGCACCGTAAAGATCAATTAGCGAGGGTTTGGGCCGATACAATAAGAACTGCTTTACTTCTGTCATGATAGGAGAGAAAAGTTAGGAATCCACTTATGTAATAGAGTTGATCTACTAAGGTATTCAGCAGCGGTGTAGTATCAGATCCCAAAGAGAGTAAGTCCTTTCTTTCTTATGCTTATGGAGGAAAGAAAATCTTTTTCAAAGATTCTATAGAAATTTCGACGATAGGAAACCGAGATAGTTACCTTTCAGAAAATGCTAATGATAGCAGGGATGTCTATGGTTTCTTTTTCTGAAGGTGGGAAAAAAGAGAAAACTGAATTCGAAATGAAATCCAAATTCACGTTTGAAGCTTATGGAAATGTATGTAATTAACCTCTTCTGGGTAACCCAAGAAACAAAAATGGGATTGATTTACAAGAAATCTTATTTCGTTAGTCTAGGGGAGATGGGATACCAAAAGAATTGACTGCGGAAGCTGAGCCGTATGAGTTAGGAAACTCTCAAGTACGGTTCTAAGGGAAGGAATTCACCCACCTATTCTGACCGAGGAGAACAGGCCATTCGCCAGGGAGATTCTGAAATTGCGGAGGCTTGGTCCAATCAAGCTGCTGAGTATTGGAAACAAGCTATAGCGCTTACTCCAGGGAATTATATTGAAGCGTATAATTGGTTGAAGATCACGAGACGCTTTGAATTTGAATAAGAACACTCTCTTTTTTTTTTTTGTTTGGTGAATCCATCCGTAAAATCCAATACATCAGTCCTCTGGGAAGAGCTAATCACGGAATTTTATTCTATTCCTTTTTATTCTATTCCTTCTAATTTGAAGATCGTTCTATTTCGTCTGATACCTCGTAGAGCTAAACGCTACCCGACGGACTCTAGCCCTAATCCGCTATTCAAACTCAAAAAAGAGTCTTTTGAATGATTCAATATGGATACCGGGATATCTTTTATGAATGACGAATGAGTGCTCTGGTGATTTGGAAGAGAGGACTCGTCATCGGTTCCGCGTAAGATAAAGCTAGGAAGGCGTTCTATCTAGGCAGTTATCCATTGAGATATGAATACACTCGATTTCACCAAAAATTTTTTTTTGTCAAGTCGCGGG